AAGCTTAGCGAAATGTGAACTTTGGGGTGTGTATCAAGGTCTCCTGCTAGCTTGGGATATGGTTATTAGACGAGTCATTTTGGAGATTGATAGTCATTTCAAGGAGAGAAGCGTGGGTGCTAATGGGAATTCTTCGTTGCTGGCTAGTCTATTGCAATTACTTGATTTATATAGGGAAGTATTCATTCAGCATGCTTATAGAGAGTCCAACTTCTCGGCTGATTGGCTTGCATCTTTTGCAGCATCTCTTCCTCCTATTCTGCATGACCCTCCTCCTGGTGTTTTGGAATGGCTATACCATGATAAAGTGGGGCTTTCTTATCCAAACAAAGAGGGTAGTTGAAAAAGTGAAACTCAGATGAATTGGTTGAAAGGCTAATCAACTCTCATTGGCCGGCAGGAGTACTTTAGCTCAAGCTGTATCATCCACACCCAGTCACACCTTCTCCACGAACACAGAGACGAGAAATAGAGAAAATTGGCGCTGTTAAGGTCACGCCGAACCCATCAATTTTTTTTGAGGCTGCTGAAATATAGAACATTCTTGATCCTTCCTTTTACTAGTATTTTTCTGGAATCATAAATGAGTTGTCTCCCCCTAATAACCTAATAAAGAGAACTGAGCTTCCGGCCGGCTATTCCTGACGAAGGAAGGAATAGAGTAAGGGGCTGACCAATGCTTGTTCCGTTGCTTGTTTAGTTTTTTCTTTGCTATTCTAAATAAATAGGGTGAGCTTAAGAAGCTTCAAGCTAGGCTTTCCCTCCATTAGAAATTCTTTCCCTAGGCTAGTAAGATATTCTAAGGGCAGGAAGGAGACATTGAAATCAAGAAAGATAAAGGAACGGGATGGGATAGTCGCTTACAGAAGGGCAGAGAGATCTTATTCAATGCGATAGAAAGAAGAGAAGGCTTGACAAATGGAGCGAGGAACAGGGGATATTCTAAATTTCTTGCTGAATTCTGCGTCTTCTTCTTTGGGAAGGTAGACAGGCAAGCTTAAGAGAGCGCGTCACACTTCCTTCTTTTCAGTTGATAAGACTGATTGGGATCAGTTAGACGTATACGAGGTCCTTTCCAGATAGAATGAGGAGTCAAAATAAGCTCTCTGAGGTGCGTGATTAACCTAATAGCAGGCGAAAGGGGCTAGGGAAGGCCATCTGTCCTTCAATTAGCCTTAAGGCGATAGACCCCCTTCTGAAAGGGACTTTATTTCCTATAGCTATAGTTGAGAATAGTACTCCCGCTTACTTCTCTCTTTCTTATTTGACTCCATAGGTCAGGTATATTAATCACTCTATACTAATATCCCTTTCGCCCCCTGTCTTTCCTCGCTGGGATAAGAGAGCCTGACGCTCGGGGGGCTCCCTTTTTGTGGATTCTTTCCCAGTTCTCTCTTTGATATCTGAATATCTTATCAGGATGGCATAGATAGCAGCCAAGGGTAGGATAGGATGAGCAGTGAGAGCGGATGAGGAAAGGGAATCTCCGATTTTCATTTGAAGTTGGCAAGAGAGAAGAGGAACAAGGCCTTATTAGTCTCGTCATGGCCTTCTCAGCTGCTGGGGAAAGGGAAAGAAGACTAGAATCTTACTGTAATAGGCTCTTCTTTGCTCGATCTCACCATAGCCTGATAGTAGGTCTAGGTAAGAGCCTCCTCAATATTCAAGATGGCGTCCTTCTTCTTACGTGAATAGAGATTTAGTAAAAAGTCTTCCCACGAAAGAGGGCGGTGGCCGTCCCTAGTCACATAGGACTCGGATTGAATACTAGATAGAGGAGAGTTTTCTAGAATGTCCTTTTCTATTTCTATATCTGGGCTATATATAGAATCTAAGGAGAGAAACTTCCTTCTTTCCTCTAAATAAATATATCTCCTGCCGGCGCTAAAAGGGAGAGAGTCCTGAGAGTAGTTCCAACGCCTGTGGATCCGGTCCCGGGTTCAACCATACTGCGAATTCTCAAATTCAGGGTAAAGAGGAGTGCCCCACGTCGCTCTCACCATCTTGTTTGTTCTCTTTGCGCGCTTCACTTTATCTAAAAAGGGGTGAGTACGATATCTTTATAACAAAGGGACTCCCGGTTCAATTCAATGATTGTAATGTAACTTAGTAGCTCCCACAGATAGAAGAACCCCATCATTGGGATGCCAAACGATGGGTTAAGCTCCTAAGATCGATGAAAGCTTTTAGGGAGATCCTTCGATAAGGATTTCAATTCCCCAGCTCTATAAGAGGATCCCTTGCGTGCTATGTATACGGGTCTCTCAAATCCAAGAAAATTAGATAAAGCAGGAACCCAGCATGGGAGTCTTATACTTTTCGACTTGGGGGATTGCATAAGGGTGCTTTATGCCCGACCGGAAGAGATGCGAGAAAAGTAAGTCCAGATGAATCTTATTCCCGCTCTGAACCTTGCTTTCTTGCGAGGATCATTGGCATCAGAGAAGTAATTAGGCAACCTTCACTAGTTTCATTAGCATTAGCAAGGCTGAATTCATTTCATGCTTTCAAGGATAGGTCATTTGACTCCCTTTCAATAATTATCATCTTTCCTGCTCTTCCTTTGAGTTCGATCCGTGTAGTTGTAGTCAAGTCTAAGGCAGCTTCATACTCTTCATTAGTCTATTATTATTGAATATAAAAAGGAATTCAAGTAATTAAGTCCAAGTGAATCCATTTCTTTCCCAAATCTAGCTAACCTAACCCCGGATTCGTCTCTAGGAGAACTTCAAGAATCCCAGTCTTGAAAGTCCGGCGAAAATGAGGATAAATAGAATGTCCCCCAGAAATCATTAATTAGGCGTTCCGTAGCAGTAATTCCATTCATTCGAGGTTCTTCATGATTCATTATATTCCCATAATTTGTGCTTGCCCCATCACTCCGAACTCCATCATCCCTATTCTGGCTAGTATACAGGCGGTAAAAAAGCTTTATGAGGTAAGCAACTCCGGTCCGTGTGGTGGGCCCATGATATACTCCTAGTCTCAAAAGGTTTGTTGATTTCATATTAGCGTATATATTATTTACTTCCTCGATCATCTCCCGGGTAAGTCTATTCACCGTTCCGCGGCAGTGAATTTAGGTTCTGCAGCAGCCTTAACCGGATCTGTCTATTCACCGTTCCGCGCCATTGAACTTCCTTTCTGCAGACTTCATTTTCTCCGCTGCAGAAGGAGAAGACAAAACGGGAACGGGAAGATGATTCTCGGTTCTGCTGCAGTAGACAAAACCAGAAGATGATCGATTACTAAAAGCGCGGAACAAAAAGTTGGGGCGAGGTTTTCTGCCCAAAAAAGTGGGATTGTAGGAAAGCTAATATTATAGACGGAAAGGCGAACCCAAAACTCTTAGTCGGCCCTGTACTCTATTCCTTACTTCCTTACTCTGGAATAAAGGGCCTGGGGCTCAGTTCTCTTATGACACTTAGCACTCAATGGATTCATATTTCCCTCTAAGGGGTTCTATGAATGTATAGTGGATTTTCTGTTCTGTAGCAGCCTACATATTATTGATTTATGCCCGTGATCACAGTATCACTCCCCGTTGCCTTACCCATGGGATGTTATCCCCTCTGCAAGAATCCTCTGCGGGAGTCACAACTCTACCGCTAATATTGGAACACAGAGACCGGCTTTTGGGATCTTCTTTCCGGGGGAGTGTCTTTATTCCCTCTAAAGGGTGGCAGATATGTGTGGGGGATTTTTTATATTTGATGAAATCTCAAAGAGTCCAACGATTCTTCGTATTCCTCAGTAAATACATATATATCTTCACTTCATTTCATTTGAATATTCTATCTTCATTCAAATTCAAACAAATATAAAAAGGAATATTCAAAATCCAAATTTAGAAATCCTTTATTCGTGATTCGCGAGGAGCTGGATGAGAAGAAACTCTCACGTCCGGTTCTGTAGTAGAGATGGAATTCAGAAAAAACCATCAACTAGAACCCCAAAAGAACCAGATTCCGTAAACAACATAGAGGAAGAATGAAGGGAATATCTTATCGAGGTAATCATATTTGTTTCGGTAAATATGCTCTTCAAGCACTTGAACCTGCTTGGATCACATCTAGACAAATAGAAGCAGGTCGACGAGCAATGACACGAAATGCACGTCGTGGGGGAAAAATATGGGTACGTATATTTCCAGACAAACCAGTTACTGTACGACCCGCGGAAACACGTATGGGTTCGGGAAAAGGATCCCCTTAATATTGGGTAGCTGTTGTGAAACCCGGTCGAATACTTTATGAAATGGGTGGAGTAACAGAAAATATAGCCAGAAGAGCTATTTCAATAGCAGCATCCAAAATGCCTATACGAACTCAATTCATTATTTCGGATATAGAAGAAAAATGTAGAACCAACCGAAAGGAATCTTAGGAATGAAACAAAAACGCAGGTTTCTTTTTGTGTTTGTGGACAAAAAAGATTTCTTTTTTTCTTCGCCCTTTGCATTGTAAAGAAAAGAGTAAAAAAATGATATGATTCAACCTCAGACCCATTTCAATGTAGCGGATAACAGCGGGGCTCGAGAATTGATGTGTATTCGAATCATAGGAGCTAGCAATCGCCGATATGCTCATATTGGTGACATTATTGTTGCTGTTATCAAAGAAGCAGTACCTAATATGCCCCTAGAAAGATCCGAAGTAGTAATTGTGCGTACCTGTAAAGAACTCAAACGTGACAACGGGATGATAATACGATATGATGAAAATGCCGCAGTTGTTATTGATCAAGAAGGAAATCCAAAAGGAACTAGAATTTTGGGTGCAATCGCCCGGGAGTTGAGACAATGAAATTTGACTAAAATAGTTTCATTAGCTCCCGAGGTATTCTAAAATGAAATCGTGATATGTTTCTAGTGGAGTATTTGAAAGAAATAGATTAAGAATTTAGTATAATGTGTCTCACGCATATACCTTTCTTTAATAATATAATGAATATTCATAGACAAATAAGTAAAAAAAACACGTTGATAGTATAAAATTTTTTTGCCCCAATAATTCTAGTTCATCATGGGTAGGGACACTATTGCTGAGATAAGAACTTCTATACGAAATGCTGATATGGATCGAAAAAGAGTGGTTCGAATAGCATCCACTAATATTACCGAAAATATTGTAAGAATACTTTTACGAGAAGGTTTTATTGAAAACGTGAGAAAACATCGAGAAAACAACAAAAATTTTTTGGTTTGAACCCTGCGACATAGAAGGAATAGGAAAAGACCCTATAGAAATATTTCAAATTGAAAACGGATCAGTCGACCCGGTCTACGAATCTATTCTAACTATCAACGAATCCCTAGAATTTTAGGTGGGATGGGGGTTGTAATTCTTTCTACTTCGCGAGGTATAATGACAGACCGAGAGGCTCGACTAGAAGGAATCGGTGGAGAAATTTGGTGTTATATATGGTAAGATTTTGAATATCCAAATTGGATCCAAAACTTCCTATTTGTGCAAATTTGGGGGTTGTCTAATATCGTTCTACCTCCATTAGTTGATACTTCAAGGTAACTTACTGTACCTGGGATGAAAGAACCAAAATGAATTCATGAGGGTTTCATTAATGAATCGCTTCCGAATAGTATGTTCCGGGTTTATTTAGATAATGAAGATCTGATTCTAAGTTATGTTTCGGGAAAGATCCGACGTAGGTTTATACGGATACCGCCATAAAATACAGTAAAAATTGAAGTAAGTCGTTATGATTCAACCAGAGGGCGTATAATTTATCGACTTCGCAACAAAGATTCGAAGGATTCATTTTGAAACTTTCACATGCCTTTCGCGGGAATACAATTCGAGATGCAAAATATCAAGAAACTTTTTTTCTTCCAAGAAGTAGAAGTCAAGTCTATTTTCAATTAAGGTAAGGAATGGGAAATATGAAAATAAGAGCTTCTGTTCGTCAAATTTGTGAAAAATGTCGACTAATCCGTAGAAGAGGACGAATTATAGTAATTTGTTCCAACCCGAGACATAAACAACGACAAGGATAATCAGACTTGCCAAATGAACCAATGTACAAATAAAGAATCGTGAAATGGATATATCCATATATCGCTGACTCATATTTACGAGATGCTAAAATATGGCAAAAGCTATACCGAGAATTAGTTCGCGTAGGAATGGACGTATTGGTTCACGTAAGAGTGCACGTAGAATACCAAAGGGAGTCATTCATGTTCAAGCTAGTTTCAATAATACCATTGTCACTGTTACAGATGTACGGGGTCGGGTAGTTTCTTGGTCCTCCGCCGTTGCGCTTTTGTTGCAGGAGTTTTCTTGCTCTGATCTGACAAAGAAAAAAGGCTTTAGGGGGTACTTTCACTCTTCAATCGGTACGTCTTTCTCACCTCAAGAAGTATGGATGTATTTAAGGAAGTGGAGTACTGAGCAGCTTGAGACACTTCAGTAGCATAACGAACATCAGCAATTGAACTTGCAGCCCCTTTCGCAACTCGAGGAGATGCCCCGCTTGTTCAAGAGTTTGAGTAGCCCACTTACTTTAGTTTGACTGAAACAACTTCCTTTCCTGAATCTTAGCTCTTCTCTTTCTTATTTATTCTTACTACTAGAACTTTAGAAACCGGTCCGGAAGAAAGAAACCTTAACGTATCCGGGTCGTACGCCTGGAACAGTCGTACAATTTCGGCGATTCTAAAAAGGAGTATATCCCTCTCCCTTAGTGTCTTTCCACTTCCCTCGTTCAGGAACAAACACTTCGCCTAATTCTTTTGAATTTCCCCACTAACTAATTAGCTTACGACCACTGAACAAACTTGGTTGACGAACATAGTTTATGCGCCGCTAATCTAGCGGCTTGTCGAGCATTTGACAAACTCACACCATCCATTTCAAATAGGATTTGTCCCGTGGACACACGAGCAATCCAACCCGTAGGATTTCCTTTTCCTCTTCCCATTCTTACTTCTGTAGGTTTCCCGGTAATAGGGATATCTGCGAAAACTCTTACCCATATCTTACCATTTCTTCGGAATTGTCCGCTCATAGCACGATGGAAGTGTCCGATTATAGCACGACGCGCTGCTTCAATGGCTCGATATGAAAGACGACCAGCTCTACAACTTTTAGTGCCATATCTTCCAAAACCAAGTTGTGTACCGTCCGGTTTGCAACCCCTACTACATCTGCCTTTACGATATTTACTATATTTCGTACGTTTCGGATATAGCACGTCCCCCTTTTTTTTAACTATATGAAATCCACACTTTGACACCTGAGATTCCGTAACGAGTAGATACTTCCGCAGGAGCATAATCTATTTTCTGGTTAAATACATTACGAGATGTTTTTCCATACTTTCCGCATTCAGTTCTAGCTATTTCTGCACCTTTTAATCGACCTGAACAACATATACGGATCCCCTCCACCCCCTTTTTCATTACTAATGGAATACCCTTCACTATTTTACTAAAAATGGAACGAAATGATCTTCTTTTGTTCCTCGGTTGAAAAGGGATGTCTTGAGCAATCGGAGAAGCACTTTGATAAACAGATTTGATCTTGACTGATTCAATTAAGGTATTAGTGTTTGTTCTATTAGACAACAAAGATCTTATTTTTTTAACTTCGTTCAAATAAGAGTTGTAACCGTACGGAATTCTTCTGTTTCTCAGTATGATCTCTATCATCATCTCTATTCCCTTTATCAATTCTCCTATCCTACCTAGGTCTATGAAATTCTCTATCAATTCCATTACCTTATCCTTACTCATGAGACTCATGGGGTTCCAATATTTTCTCCTTAATTGACCTAGGAGTTGTAGTTGTTCCCGGGCATCCTCGGAAAAAAGGTTATTATGCACCCCAACCCCATCCCTTGGAAAAAAAAAGGTAGCACCGAAGAAAGGAAAGAGCGAGATGGTGGTTTTTGTTGTTCCCGCGAAGCGAAGATCATTCGCTTGGCGAATAAAGTGGATCAACCTCTTTTTGGCTTCGGCCAAACACCTTTTCTCGCTGGTCGAGCTTTCTACAAAAAAAGCGATGCGAGAACGTATTCTCTTATCTAAGCTTCTTTCCTGTGTATTAGCTCCCCCCATCGTAGATGGTTCAGCCACGCCCGGTGCCACGAAATGATTGAGAACTACGACGGGGTCGAAATTCATTTTTTTCTTTGTATTCAATAAGTATTGCATGACCGAATAATTCAAGGAAGGGCGCACTGCAGGGAGGGTCCTTTTAAGTAGATGACTCGTCGGGCGGTCGGAGCGGGACTTCTTTGGGAAAAAGAACTTGAATAACTTAGTTTTTCTGACGGAGTCGTCATTTTTTATCAGGAACGCTATGTCATTTACAATCCCGGCGTATTTCGGATGCTTGAAGGCCCCGCTGACCCGAAGTGATTTAGAAAGAGTCTTCTTTATCGATGGTGATTGGTCATGGTATCCATAGCCTTGCTTCTTTTTCGGCCAAATCCTGATTTCGTTTTGCTTCTCCCGATCGTCGAGCCTGATCGACTCGACTCTTTTCCCTGCCCCCCGGCCTCTCACTTCGTTTCGTTCTTCTTCTGTACCGTCGCTTGAATGAAGACACCCGATCGGCCCGACTTTCCCAAATGCCCCCCCAAAAAACCGGCCCTTCTCCTTTCCGGGTCTGGCTTTTTCACGTCGTTTTCGTCGTCGTGGTAGACGGGGAAGAAAGAAATGAATGAAAGTTCTTTTGGGAAAATGTAGAATAATACACCTACCGAGACGAAAGCCAAAGGTTCGTCTCGTAGGTGGACGTATCGAACCGAAATAAGATCTCAGATTGACATCTTGATACACTGATTTACCATAATAATAAATAGAGTCAATGGTGACTCCGCCGTGGGAAGAGCCGCTTCCTTCTTGCTTGATAGGGGAGGCTTCCATTCACCAGCGCAGACTCAAAGTGCTCTCCGAACCGTGCTGGATAGTCACCCATCACACGGCTCTCAAACCCAACCTGTGATGGATCCCGGGAGACAAAGTCAAAGCGCTTGATCCTTTGCCCCATACTTTGAGATGCTCCTCCCCGCCGATCAAGGAGCGACGCTGCTCGTGATAGGCTTAGCTTTAAGCTGCTATCGTTCGGTTCGGATAAGTCAAGTCCCTTCGGTCGCTTCGCTCAGGCGGTCTTCCCTTATCTTCCCTAACGTTCAAAGTCGTTCTGGTTTGAGATGAGAAAGGAGCGGAAGCCACTCGACTGAGTTGGAGAGGAGCGAAGGCCGAGCGCAATGAATGAATAAGAAATTGACAGCAGAGGAAATCAATGATTCTTATTCGACCGAGTTCTAGCTAGAAACATGTCGATTACACACCGGAGGTTGGTAAGAACTGAGGGGCAATGCCCCCTAACCTAAGTGGGCCTACCTGCGAAGCAACTGGTACTTGATCGGGCGGGGGGCGGTTTGGTTTCGTGCAACGCCCTCGCAGCAGGAATAAGTAGTTGTCATTTGAAAGTAAAGGCTCTGTTCCGCTTATCAATTACGAATCCTACAACTCTCTTTACTGAGCGAGACTCCATCCATATCCCTACTAGTGGTTTTTCTTTCATTCAATCATCACTTGTTTGACAGCTTAAACTAGGCTCCACTTTAGAGATAGGTTTGTTTTTGGTCAACATCAAAATAGGTCAAGGGCGCGTCGGAACGATCGGTAGCTGCTTAGTCTCATCCGAGAGTACAATCTCCTTACTGCTTTTGAAAAAAAAAGAGGAGGGGTCGATTTAGGCTCCTTCCCTTCCACTGCGTAGCCGCGCTAGCAGGTACTACGAGCCCTCTGTCCCACGCATCTAACCAGCTCGCGTGGTTCACCGGTTCCACCGAAAACTCTCATTTGTTGAAGCGGAGCATAGTGCGCTTTAGGCGCCGAGCGAGAAACGTCTCTTCTTTCGTTTCGGTTTATTCACTGATCTGAAACTTAGCACTTGTTTTCTTATTGATTCCAGGGGCGGTGGCATTCTTTAATGAAGTATATCCGAACCGAATTAGCACTTCTCAGATCAGGCTAGGCCTCTCCAGCTGAGCTGGGCGCCGGGGCCCTGGATGCGCTAGCGATTGGCACATAGGGGAGTGGTTGCCCGGGTTTATCGGCCTGGTATCCTGCACCTCGCGTTCATGATATTGACATTCAACTGTGCCCCGGAGACACGGTCGAAGCACGCCCGCCCAGTGTGCTTCTTTCACGACATGCTATAGTCCTGGGTGTCTTCCAGTGGTCTTCTAGCCTTAGAAGAAGTCGTGTCCGCCCCGGGCATCTGCAACGTCCTCCTTTGATATTCTAATCTGGGACAACTAAAAGACTGAGCCATTCGGTTACTTTCGCGGTCGCCCTCACTAAACCAACTTGAATCTGAACTACGATTCAGATCACGTCTTGCCGAAATCGGATTTCCTTTGCGTGCCATATGCGCTTAGACTTCACTTTTTCCCCCTTTTTCTTCCCCGTCCAATATTTGTTCTCGAAGGTCTTCGTTTTCGTGTAAAAGCAAACTCTCCAAATTTATGACCAACCTTTCCTTCAGTAATCTTACAACGAACAGGAGTTTTTCCATTGTAAATTCGTACGGAGCAATCAACGAATTCCGGCGAAATAGAAGATCTACGTGACCAAATTTTCCTGTTCAAAAGAAGATCTCTCTTCTTTTTCATTCTCAAGAGGAATGCATCAACAAAACTTCCCTTCCATATAGATCGTCGTGGCATGAACTAATTTTTTCGCTTCGATTCTGTCTGTCTTCGCTCCTCTCCTGTCGAGTGGCTTACGCTCCTACTCCTCCTCCTTCTGCTCATGAATCCTCCTTGGTCCTTCGTTCACTTTTTCTCACATTGGCTTCTTCTGTGTTAAGCATGACATGTAATGTCATGTTTGAAGTCGAAGCAATCTTCTTTTTTTCGAAAAATCTATTCTTTTTTTCATGATAATAGTTTTTGACTCTTTATTTTGAAGCAAGGTGGATCTATACGGGAACCTAGTTATAATCGTCTTCTTCTTTCTTTCTTAATAAGAAGTTCTTTTTTTTCTATTTTCTTTGAAATGCATGCTTTCCTATGGATGAGACTTTCTATGGAAAGAGGATATGAAGAAGCGAGACCATCAAAGAGAGTACTCTGCTGCGCCTTTATTAGTCTGATGATGTTCTTCTGTTTATGTTCTTCTTTCTTCTTGATTGTTTGCACGTTTGTATGAGAATCAAGCTCATCTCCTTCGGTAAGCACATATAGGGTATCGAGCCCTCGGCGCTTGAGAGGACCCCGGGGAGCTCTTCTGTGATAGGCTCCGAGTTCCTGACTCTACTAGGCAACTAAGACATTAGATGAGGGAGTGCTTGTCTGTTTAGCGCTCTGTGGTTCATAGATTGGATATTGAATTATCCGAAGATGAGTATCCCTCGAGCCTGACTTCCAAGCACTGCTTCTGTAGTCAACAAAGAAGTAGGGTTTCAGACTTCGTCATGAGTTTGACCTTCTGTTCTAAGAAAGAATGCCTGAGCTTCTGTAGCGCGAAGACAAGAACTAGTCAATTTCTCTAAAATCTGGAATACCCTTCTTCCTCCATCCATACACTGACATCAGTTACTGAAAACCGAGATATGGGCATAAAGAAAATCAAACTCTTTGCTCGTGAATATGCGATGTTAAGGATGCCAGAACTATAGTTGAATCGACCGTTCACTCATAGGTAGCTGCGAACAAGGAAGAAAAAGAAGGACATGGAAGCCAAGCCAATGCGGTCTTAGCTCTTGTTGCTGCCAACGACTCCGATGCCGTTGAATCCGTTGGAGGAAGAGCTGCCTATTGAATTTCTTGGAGTAAGGGCTTTCTGAAAAGGCGTAGCTGCAATTGGGCTTCGGCTTGTACTTGAATCGATCTTGCCTTGGTGTTGCTGACTGACGGACCGAAGACAGAATAATAGAATAGGATATTGCACCTCACTTCGAAGAATGGGAGGAAGACTGATACCACTTCGACTGCTTAGAATGAGAGAAGGAATGGCATGCTAGACGGCCGGGGAACATTAGCTACGAAAGAAGCAAGAGACTTGACAGCCCTCCTCGACAGCAACTGAAAACACAAGAAAGAAAAACAAATGACTTGCTTGGTCAGCTCAACCACTAAAGGTGCGAAGGATTTCTTACTTGAAGGCAGGAGGGAAAGAGTCTAAACTAAAGGCAAAGGCGTAGGAAGCACAGGTCAAAGAAGCAGCACTCGCCGCAGGAGATCGAACAGATCCGGTTGGTTGATTCAAGTCTAAGTAGCATCAAACAAAGCGATATAAAGGTGAGGTGGTTTCTCCCCATTGACCGAGTGAAGTAACAGCAGGCATGCCATCATAGGCAAAAATCAAAAAGGCCTTTCACATCTAGGCAAGGAGAAGACTCACCTCTCTCACCAGACTCGTCCCTTGTTTTCTTGTATGGGAACCCCATTCTTTAATGAGAGAAAGAAAAGAGTTTATGAAAAGCCTTTTTCAAGCTCATCTCAGATTCATTAAGGAATCA